AATTAAGAATTCTCACAAGAACAAGATCTACTCGAGATGGATTAAGCATAAATGAAAAAAATTTTTCAAAAAATGATGAATTAAGATTACCAACTCGTTAATTAAAATGTTATGTTAACATTGTTATGTTAACACGGTTAATTACTTTATTAGACCATGGCATGTATTTGATACACCAAATACATCCTTATTATATAATCTTTGATATATATAATGCAACCCATAATTAATGCAACCCATAATCTTTGATATATAGATATATCAACCGGACCCAATCCTAATTCTTGTTTTGCAAGTTTTTTAAAATAGATTCTTTTCTTTTATAATATTATAATAGATTCTTTTCCTATTTATTTAGAAGAATCTATTTCTTATTTAAAAAAAAAATATCTCAATACTGATTTCCCTCTTGACAATAATATATGTTGTATATGTAAATCCTAGATGTGAAAATAAACATAATTCATTCACGAAAGGGTATAAAAACAGAAATCTATATGAAAAAATAAATAAAGATTGACTAAAGTTGAAAATGAACTTATTGAGTTTAATGAATAAAGATAATGAATAAAGGATTGAATAAGTTTCATTGGGTTGGATGGTACTAATTACTAACTAAATAAAGTGTTATTTCCTATTTATCTTTTATTGAATGAATTGATCAGCTTGCTATCAAACATAGCTTTTCCTATGCAAAAAATTGGTACTATGCAAAAAAAAAAGAAAAAGAATTGAAAAATATTTCACTTTATTATAATTATGAATCCTAATACTTCTAATCCTGTGGTTTCCACAGGGCGTATCGCTCAAATTATTGGCCCAGTACTAGATGTCGTTTTTCCTCCGGGGAAGATGCCTAATATTTATAATGCTTTGGTAGTTAAGGGTCGAGATACGGTTGGTCAACAAATTAATGTTATTTGTGAGGTACAACAATTATTAGGAAATAATCGAGTTAGAGCTGTAGCTATGAGTGCTACAGATGGTTTAACGAGAGGAATGGAAGTGATTGACACAGCAGCTGCTCTAAGTGTTCCAGTTGGTGGAGCTACCCTCGGACGAATTTTCAACGTTCTTGGGGAGCCTGTTGATAATTTAGGCCTTGTAGATACTAGTACAACATCTCCTATTCATAGACTCGCACCCGCCTTTGTAGAATTAGATACAAAATTATCAATCTTTGAAACAGGTATTAAAGTGGTGGATCTTTTAGCTCCTTATCGCCGTGGAGGAAAAATTGGACTATTTGGCGGAGCTGGAGTAGGTAAAACAGTACTCATCATGGAATTAATCAACAACATTGCTAAAGCTCATGGAGGCGTATCCGTATTTGGTGGAGTAGGGGAACGTACTCGTGAAGGAAATGATCTGTATATCGAAATGAAAGAATCCGGAGTGATTAATGAAAAAAATCTTTCAGAATCCAAAGTAGCTCTAGTCTATGGTCAAATGAATGAACCGCCGGGAGCTCGTATGAGAGTTGGTTTAACTGCCCTAACTATGGCAGAATATTTCCGTGATGTTAATAAACAAGATGTGCTTCTATTCATCGACAATATCTTTCGTTTCGTCCAAGCAGGATCAGAAGTATCCGCCTTATTGGGTAGAATGCCTTCCGCAGTGGGTTATCAACCTACTCTTAGTACAGAAATGGGTTCTTTGCAAGAAAGAATTACTTCTACCAAAAAAGGAGCTATAACTTCGATTCAAGCAGTTTACGTACCTGCGGATGATTTGACTGACCCTGCTCCTGCTACGACATTTGCACATTTAGATGCGACTACCGTACTATCAAGAGCATTAGCTGCTAAAGGTATTTATCCAGCAGTAAGTCCCTTAGATTCAACGTCAACTATGTTACAACCAAATATTGTTGGCGAAGAACATTATGAAACTGCACAAAGAGTTAAGCAAACTTCACAACGTTACAAAGAACTTCAGGACATTATAGCGATTCTTGGATTGGATGAATTATCCGAGGAGGATCGTTTAACTGTAACAAGAGCACGAAAAATTGAACGTTTCTTATCACAACCCTTCTTCGTGGCAGAAGTCTTTACTGGTTCTCCAGGAAAATATGTTGGTCTTGCAGAAACAATTAGGGGGTTTCAATTGATCCTTTCCGGAGAATTAGACACTTTGCCCGAGCAAGCTTTTTATTTGGTGGGTAACATCGATGAAGCTACCGCGAAAGCTATAAACTTAGAAGTGAAGTAGAGAGTAATTTGAAGAAATGACCTTAAAACTTTGTGTACTAACTCCTAATCGAATTATTTTGGATTCAGAAGTGAAAGAAATCATTTTATCTACTAATAGTGGCCAAATTGGTGTACTACCAAATCATGCCCCTATTGCCACAGCTGTCGATATAGGTCTTTTGAGAATACGCTTCAACGACCAATGGTTAAGGGTGGCTCTAATGGGTGGTTTTGCTAGAATAGGAAATAATGAAATCACCATTTTAGGAAATGATGCGGAGATAAGTACTGACATTGATCCGCAAGAAGCTCAAGAAGCTCTTGAAATAGCTGAAGCTAACTTGAGTAAAGCTAAGGGTAAGAGACAAGTGATTGAAGCGAATCTAGCTCTTAGACGAGCTAGGACACGAGTAGAGGCTGTCAATGTTATTTCTTAACTAGTCAATACATCAAAATAAGTTTTTTCAAAGTTCTTTTTGAAAAACTTTTTCTTCTTCTAATTGAAGACAATAAGTTTGAATCAGTTTGAATCGTATACAAGGAAAAAAGACGATGAGTAGAAAAACTTATTAGATACCATTGCATTGACTCTGGTATCTATCTGGTATCTAATAAGTTCTACCTACTATTGGATTTGAACCAATGACTCCCGCCGTATGAAAGCAATACTCTAACCACTGAGTTAAGTAGGTAATCCACTGAGTTAAGTAGGTAATTCAAAACCAAAAAGAAAAATCTATAATTTTTCTAATTATAGATAGAATATTCTTTCTAAACAATACCAATCTATTAACAGTAAACAGATCATAAATTTATCCTATGGGATTAGGGAATATCTATCTTGACAATAAATTTTTTTTATGTTAAGATGTCTCTGATAAGGGCTATAGCTCAGTTGGTAGAGCACCTCGTTTACACGTGCGCCAATGCTTTTCAAAGAAACTTATTATGCAATGAACATGATTAGTCTTATCTTATTCAAAAATCAATGTCTTACTCCATAGATTGAAAAAAAGGAGAACAATAGCCTGACAAATAGTTGGTTCGGTCCGATTCTGGTACGAATCCCGATACAAAATCTAATAGAACCGGTCATTGATTCGGTAGTTGATAAGGTCAATAGCCAATCTATTCAATGCTAGGCATAATGAGTATAAGGGCCTCAAAAAAACTCTTTTCGTCCTATGAACTTTAAGGTGTATAAAGTCTCATATTCGACTCTTACAGCGGAACGATAGAGACTCTAGATCAACTAGGTTGATCTAGGCCGAAGGCAGACCTAAGTCAAGGTAACCCTTCTTTGAAACACTTTGGTATTGCTCCTAGATTCATGATACCAATAATGAATCAGAGCACATGGAACCATCTCTTTATCTTCATTTTTCCTGTAAAGAAAAAATATGGTGGATTAACTGATCTTTTCATCAGTTGATGAAAGAGCCCAATGCAACAAAATGCATGTTGGGTCTTTGAAACAGTTCGAATCATTTCGATAATAAATTCAGTTTGATCTGTTTTACCGAGAAGGTCTACGGTTCGAGTCCGTATAGCCCTAATCCATTCCATTTTTGATAGATTTTTTTTTCAGTAGAGTTTTTATTTATTAGTACTTTTTTTTTAAGTGAGTTTTTCCATAAAAATGGAAGTATTACCATATGTTCCTCCATGTTTTTACGTGGAGGAAAATAAAAACAATAAATCAGTTCATATGGAACTAACAGTTCAGTATGTGTAAAATCTAGTACAAGGAAGATAGAATCTCGTCTTCGAATACAATATATATATTTATAGAAATATTCATTATATTTCTATTCAAATTAATAGGAGCAAGGATCCTTTATATATTCTTTAAAAAGAATACTTCGAATAGAATATGTCTAGAAATCCCTAGACATTTTCTTTCCCTACGTATAATAATATTTATTTCATATTACTATAAAATATTTTATAGTACTATGGAAATAAAAGAGTTTCATCAGTTAAAGTTAATATAGATAATATTAGTTATCTAATATTTCATCGTATTTTTATTAATACATAATAATAGTATTATTCTACATTAATGTATAGAATTATATATAATATATATATAATATATATATTATATAAAATTATAGAAATGCATCGGTTTTCTAGATAAAGAAAAAAGAAATAGAATATATTTCTTTTTTTTTCTTTTTGAAGATAAAATAAATATATCTTTTAAGTATAAAGATTAAGTATAAAGATATAGAAGAAAACATAGAACTATCTTTCTTAGTTCTGAAAGATACTAAGATAAGTATAATATTCTCTTTCATTACAATAATGTAGTCATTAGAATACATTAAATTAGTGCATAGAATGAATATTTTAATAAGTTAGAATATATTACTATTAGGTAGTAATATAGTCCTTATTAGTCTTTGACTATTATTATTTTCTTTGACTATTGTTATTCCAAAATAACATATTTTTTGATTTATTACTTCTTTATTATATGGAGTTATTATCTCTTATGGAGTAAAGGATAAACTTATGGAGTAAAGGATAGAGAGAGTTATTTTTTTTCTTTAAAAAAAATAAAGAAAGCGAAACAAAGTGACAGAATAAATTTTCTTCTGTCTAAGAAAGTCTTATGTTTACACCATATCTAACTAGAATGAGAATTCAAAACGAAATTGAGATTCTTTGAAATAGAATCTTTAAACAAGACATGCCACATAGTAAACTTGTTTATTTAATAAAAATCTATTCTTGTTTCACTTAGGAAAAGAAGTTCTGAATGAATTAACAATCACAGTTGGAATCAAATAATTCAGC